GATTTCGTGTAATAAGCTTTTGATATTCAGCAACCCCTGTTAAAAAATAATCACAAAAATCTAAACATTTATCTATCCAGCCATGAGGTAGATCAGCGGCTACTCCTCCGATACGAAAATAATTATGCATCATTCGCATACCGGTAGCAGCTTCGAATAGGTCATATATCAATTCTCTTTCTCGAAAAATATAGAAGAAGGGGGTCTGTGCACCAATATCGGCCATAAAGGGGCCAAGCCATAACAAATGAGAAGCTATACGACTCAACTCCAACATAATTACTCTGATATAGCTGGCCCGTTGAGGTACTTGAATATTTCCTAACTGTTCTGGTGCATTTACGGTTATTGCTTCTGTGAACATAGTAGCTAAATAATCCCAACGTGTTACATAAGGCAAATATTGTATAATTGTTCGGTTTTCCGCAATTTTTTCCATCCCCCTGTGTAAATAACCCAATATTGGTTCACAGTCAATAACATCTTCACCATCTAGGGTAATGATGAGTCGAAGAACACCATGCATTGATGGGTGGTGAGGACCCATATTGACTATCATGAGATCTTTTCTTGTAGCTGGTGCAGTCATAGGTTTTTCCCCGATTCATTCTTCCATGAATTGCTGAAAGCGAAAAGAAGTTCATCAACATTTAAGTGAATAATGCAAAATAATGACTCTTAAAATTAACGATTTTTTGTTTCTCGAATCCCTAATTGACTAATTAATTCTTTATACCGCAGTCTATTCTTTTTTGACAAATAAGCCAACAGCCGTTGACGTTTTCCCAGAATTTTCCGCAGACCTCTCTGAGATAAATAGTCTTTTTTGTGCAATTTCAAATGTGAAGTAAGTCTCTGTATCTTATTGGTGAAACTGAATACTTGAAATTCAACAGATCCCCTATTTTTTTCTTTTTCTTGTGAACTAACTGAAATGAATAAATTTTTTATCATAAAAGAACTCCCCTTTTTTAATTTATGAATTTTATATAGCAGTAATAATAATGCCAGTCAGTTTAATCAGGTATGCACAATAATCAATCTTAATTTCTTTATCTTTATGGGCTCTAATTTTATTAAATAAAATGAATCAACAATTAATAAAATTTTCAATTTGAGTCGTACAAAAGGATGTCTATTTCTGCATTCACAAAAGAGAATAATTTAGTCCTAAAATTAAGAAGATTCTGTTGATTTTTTTCTACTAGATGGAACGAATTGATACGTAATTGAATTAGTATCGTATATTAGACTGGGATGTAAGACAAAGACATGTGGGCATTTCTTTGTTTTCAGATACCAGATATGGTACAAGGATATATAGTCAAAATTGATCATTAACCTATTTTCAATCGTGGATACATTTGGATCCTTAACATACTCAAACGACTGCCATTATTGGTATCAAACCAATAACGATTCATACAAGCTAAATCTTCTAATCGATAATTGGGCCAAAGGAAGAATTTTAATTTCATTAATTTATTTTTATCTTTATCACGATATGTACTTTCATCTAAAAATTGACTCCAGTTTTTTACGTTGTTCCCGTTGCAAAATACTGGATTTTTATTCATACCATTCCTATTCTTTGAATTGAAACAAATTAGAATTCTCAATTCTCTACGACGTCTAGATGATAAAATATTTTCAGGAACAAGCAAAGCATAATTATTTTTGTTTCTATTTCGAGTTATCTTTTGATGTTTTGAAATGGGTTCATCAAAAGTCTTCTTATCAAGATATCTTTTTTCTCGGTATCTTTGATTCATTTTGTGCTTACTCTTATGAATCAATGAAATACCTATGGTTTGATACATAATAAATTGTCCATCATTTTTTACAGACAGACGAAGGGGTTCGATAATCAATATCCCCCTTTTCATCAATTCTGTAAGAGTTAAATTCTTTTGAATCAGCATTATATCTAGACTCATTTCTCTCCTTTGAATAGAGGATATAGCAATTTCTCTTGGATTTATCAGTCTAAGCAGGAGACAATATACCTTAATATTATTGATCATTCTTTGATTCAAAGCATCATCCCATCTCAATTGAAAAAGTAAATACCTTTTCAGAAAGAAATTGAATTCTGCTTCCGTGTTGCTCTTGTATTGTTTTTTCTTTTTACGTTTTTTCATATCGGATCCGGGATAATCTTCTTCAATATCTTTTTGTTGGTTTGAGAGAAGGGGTCCAAGATCTCCTTGGTTTTGTGTATCTGATCCAAGAGTTCCTTCGTCTGCGGGTTCTTTTTCTTCTTGATTTTGATTCTTTAATGCAAAAGATTTTTTTTCATTCGATGGAATTGGAATAAAAAGATCCTTTTGTTGCTTTCCATTGATGTTTTGATTTTCAGTAAGATTTTCATTTATATTCAAATTTAAAAGAAATAATTTGCTTGGTATAACCCACGGTTTCATTTTATAGGCATTATAAAGTAGTACAAATTCTGGGAAGAACCAAAATTCCAGATTCGATATGGGACGATTTAATATTTCTTCATTCATTCCCATCCAATCAAAAACAAATCTTTTTTTATTAGGTGGATTTCTTTCTTGATCTTGATGAATCGTAAAATAAAAAAGACCTATCTTATCCATTTTATCAATTATTTGATAATTATTAATGGCGGTTTTAGTATTTTTATTATTGGTATCGAGCTCGATCCATGCTTCAATATCTACTTTTTTTCTAAGACAAAAATTGAGAATTTGCCAATCAAAATATTTTCTATACAGATTTTTCTCCAGATACAAAATATCACCCTCTCCTAGATAATTATTGATAGGGGTACCTCCAAGTATATCAAAGAATGGGTGTTTATGTGTGTTGTAATTATCAAAAATTTCTTTGTTCGTTTTTCCTTCGAATGGTGATCCATAAATGGATAAGGTCCTCTTAGTTTGATCAATAATAGATTTATATGATAAAAGATCATATCTATAGTATTTTTTAAAATTATCTTTTTTATTTCGTAATGAATATACTCCATAATCAGTTTGTTTATTGTAATGCATTAATTGGTCTTTTTCATACGAATCCCATCTGTTTAAATCCTTATTTTGAGCCGTACAACGTTGTTTGACTCTATTTTGCCATTTTGGTGATCTTAATCTAGACCATCTAATCTGAGATAAATTGTATTGATAATGACCTCTTAACCAATTTTTCCATTGCTTCATTCCAGAATTCATAAGTTTCTTATGATTTAATTCGGAATGAAATATGCCTTGTGTTCCAAAATAATTTTTTATTCCAGTTTTAAGAAAAAAGGATGTTCCGTGATATTGAAGAACATATTTTAATTTATACAAATTAATAACTTGTGTTTGTGATAATTTGTAAAATACAAATGCTTGTGACAAGTAGGATAAGTCATAAAAAATCTGTGAATTTTTATTATTAGTAATATTATAAAGTGACTTTTTTATATTCGAAATAAAGTAAATTTTCTTTTGATTTGTTTTATCAATTCTTTCGTGACTTGTTTCATTATTGTAAATATATTTATCAATGATTTTTTTTGTTGATTCAAGAAGAAGTTGTGTATTGGTTCTGGGAATATTAATAATAGATAGAAAGATATCTATGTATATTTTTTCAATGAAAAATTTTAAAAAATAATGTAATTTACGGATTAATCGAACAGTTCTTCTTTTTACAATTTGCCAAATATTTTTTGGTGATTCTAATTTTTTAACATTAGAACTTCTATTATTAGGACTAATATTTATATTTAGTCTTGGGGTTGCTTTTTTTTTCTCTTTTGTAATTCTTTCTATTTGATTTCGGATTGTGCTTGTTCTATCAGTTAGATCTTTCATTTTTTTTTCTGTTAGGGAATAATTTGTCCAATTCGTAGATCGAATTGAACTAAATGATTCATGAATTATTTTATTCTTAATTATAGAATCTTTTTCTTTGTTAGTTTTCCTCGATTCATCTACTTCTCTCAATCTAAATAATAGAATTGGATTGACTTTTGAAAGTTCTTTTTTCATTTTTGTTATAAATAGAACACTTTTGATAATCCATTTTTTTGTTTCGTTTGAAACTCTTAGAAATAATTTTGTTCTTTCTTTTAAAAATATTAGAATGAGAAAATATTTCTTTTTCAATTTTCCAATTTTTTTTTCTAGTTTCTTAAAAATGGGTTCAAAAAAAGAAGGACGTTTTCGGGGAGAACCAAAAGGAAGGTTAGCTTCCATTCCCCAAACTGTTAAAAAACAAAAATCATCCTTTTTTCCTTTTTCTTTCTTTTTCATTAGATCTCTATGAGAGGATCGTAGTTTAGATTTGTGCCAAGGTTTTAGACAGAAAGGAAATAAGATCTTTATTTGAATACCATCTATTAACCAATTTTTCGGAAATTCTGTTTCTGATAATTGAACACCATTATAGGTGCATTTAACATGCATTTCGCTATTCCATTCCTTTAAATCCTCAGACCACTCAGGAAATTGAAATAATAACAGACGCCCAATATTTTTAGCTATTATCAACGAAGGTAATAGAATATATTTTCTAAGAATTGATTGAGTTACTAACATAGAACCTCTTATTACTTGAGCAAATGGGATGGTATCCCAAGTTTCTGCTATTTCTATCCGCGCTTTCTCTTTTCTTTTGTTCTCTTCTTTTTTGTCCTTCTCTTTGTTCTCCACTTCTTTTATGTCTTCTTCGATATAATCTAAAATTTGTAATTCTGTATTTTTCCCCATCCAATTTCTAAAAATGAGTTTAATCAGTCTGGAGATATCAAAAGAAAAAAAGGAGGGAGGGTTGATTCTGTCCAAAAAAAGCAGAGAATGGGCATTTGCTTGAAACAGTTCCCAAATCACTGTTTTACGCCTTTGAGCGCGCATAGAACCTTTGATTATGTCTCGACGAAAATCGGATTGTTGCGAATAACGTATCAAAGCCACTTCGTCTATTTGATCAGGATTATCAGTATCCTTGGTATTAGGATCGGTATTCTGTTGGTTATTAGTAAAAAT